AAATCTACAATTGGATTTAAAAAAGCATAGGCCTCGGGTAATTTGACAAAGAAAAAACTACTCGAATAAAGGACAGAATTAAGACAGATACCGATCAAACTAAAAATATTAAGCATAACAAAGATTTTTTTTCTTGGAGATAATTGCATTTTTATTGAGTTATTGATATAAGGCAAAAAATGATGAAGAAAGTAAAGTGGACCAAAAAATATTTTGAACTCACTCACCTAATAAAAAATCCTCCCATTCTCAAAAGAGAATAGAAGAAATCCTACTTTTATACAATATCTTCTATCTTAATGAAATTATATGTAATGATCAATCAATTCCGTATTAATTCGATATCTACACGTGGCAAAATCCTATCAACAATCTATTCCATAGATATTTATTTGCGCTGGAATTAACGACCAATCCATGCTAATATTAGTTTTTTTAGTGAAGAATAGAAATAGAAATGGGGCGTGGCCAAGTGGTAAGGCAACGGGTTTTGGTCCCGCTATTCGGAGGTTCGAATCCTTCCGTCCCAGTTATCTCAGAAAAGAAAAAAAGGAATATATATATTCCTTTTTTGAACAACCCTCTGTTTAAGAGTGTAATATTGGATAGAATGTGATTCTTTTTTCTAATTTTTACTGATTCTTCTTCTTCTCTAATCATATTTTTTTTTATGATTGATCCTCCCCATCATCCCCATAGAATTGGGGGGGGTGGATAGAATTTAATCAGCAATGAAAAGGTATCCATTTTCTGTATGAATCTCATTAACAAACGATCGAGTAAATTACATATGTAACAGATCCATTTTCTTTGAACCTAATTTTTAGGCATTTTTTCTTTGTCTCTTATAAAAATGGTTGTAAATCGCTCTAACATTTGAGGCGGTTGTTCATACATTTTTTTTTTATGGTTAGTAATCAGATGAAAGAATAACGTTCCCTTAATATATCAATCTTTTTTATCCACTTTATCCAATTCCATAAAAAAAGAAAGAAATTGGATTTTTTTCAATTGATCTATCTGTTTTAAATTGTTTTAAATCATTGGTGTTTCAATTTGAAAAGAAACATGGATTGATCTTTCTTATGAAGATTAAAAAAAAATGTGGTACTTACTCAAAAACATTATTTATTATTTAAATAATGATGGGGAAGTAGGAAATTATTTAATTAAATATTCTGAATGACTTCTTATGAGTCTTTGATATTTGGAAAAGTGTGAGAGTGCTGAATCTATCCTATCGAGTCACTGCAAGATGGAGATTCAAAAAGAATTCATTTATTCGTGTTAATTAAATGGAATAAAAAAAATGTTGTAGTTAGAAATATGGGGATTAATTCATTATTGCTGAGACTTTTTCAGAAAATATCTACCCATTAATAACCATTATAGAAGGACAAAAGTATAGATTACTATTTACCGACAGACCCAATGACTATTCATGATTCCATAATTGAATCAATTACATACTGATTCCAAGCTAGAGGAATGTTATGGTAAAACTTCGTTTGAAACGATGTGGTAGAAAGCAACGTGCGACTTGAAGGACATGATCAGCTGTGGATGTAAAAATCCACCATTTTATTAGGAATGAAAGTGCTCTTGGCTCGACATCTGTTGTTCTGTTCGACTAGAACCCCCAGTTTTTTTGGGATTGTAATGAAAATAGTACATGATGGAGCTCGAGTAGAAAGTATTGAGTCATTTCTCAAGGGCAAGGGTCTAGGGTTAGTGCCAATGAATAAGCTGGAATAACTTCGTAAGTATATTTTCGATATATAAATTGAAAGAATTCAATTCGAGAAAGTTTCAAATCCAAAAAGAAAATTTGTTGGGCTTGGTAAAACTCTTTCAATCAAAAGTGTAACACGCGGGAATTAACCGTTCTTATAATTCGTTGATAGAAAGAAATCACAAAAAGGTATGTTGCTGCCATTTTGAAAGGATTAAGGATCACCGAAGTAATGTCTAAACCCAATGATTCAAAGAACAGATAAAGGATCCTGGAACAAGGAAACACCATTTTCAATTGTCTCAACAACTAAATCAGAATGAAGAATAAAAACGGATTTTAAACGAGACAAGAAGGGGGTTAGAGACCACTCAATAAACGAAATGCCTAAGGTTTTTTTTTGAGCTATTGAGGAGTTATCCAACTTGAGTTATGAGTACAATTTTTTTTTTTTAGGAAAGAAAAAGGACTTAAATCATAGTCTAATTGATTTGAAGATTTTATGGATCTATATTGCCATGATAATTCTATACACAAACATAGACATAATTTCGAATCATTTTTTCTTGAGCCGTACGAGGAGAAAACTTCTTATACGTTTCTAGGGGGGGTCTTGTTCATCTACATCTATCCCAATGAGCCGTCTACCGAATCGTTGCAATTGATGTTCGATCCCGAAGAGACGGAAGAGATCTTCGGAAAGTTGGTTTTTATGATCCGATAAAGAATCAAACTTATTCAAATGTTCCTGCTATTCTATATTTCCTTGAAAAAGGCGCTCAACCTACAGGAACTGTTCATGATATTTCAAAGAAAGCGGAGGTTTTTAAGGAACTTCGCTTTAATCAAACGAAATTCAATTAATGAAAAAAAGTGTGGGGATGACTCGTAGATCATATATAGTAATAGTATAAGTTTTTCTATACTATTCCTCCTTCTCTTACTGTATCCATACCCATTTATATTATTGTTCCCATAGAATCCCATGTTATATTGTTCTATAATGAACAAAAGAAATATAAGCTAGATATTAAAAAATCACGCGACTCAAATTGGATCTTTTTTCCTACTTTTTTTCTCTATCTACACCTTTTTGTATCTATGTAGTGCCAATCTAACCCCAGTCCTTACTTTTTTGATTAAAATTGAATTTATTTCTATTTTCACCATTGTATTCTTTTCGCATTATGTTGACAACAGCGCATCGAACAAATATAATTTGATCGTGTATAAATCTATTTATCTCCGTCCTATAGGTTTGGTTTTTTACTTTACTTCATTCAACTGCTGAGTTCGTTGAATTCGCTGTGATATGTGATACAAGAAGTTTTTTTTTAGTGAAAAAAAAAATTGATTGTGTCATGCAATCAAATTTATTTATTTTGATTTCGATTGTATCTACACATCCTAATTCTTTTTATATTTTTATTCGGGTTGCTAACTCAACGGTAGAGTACTCGGCTTTTAAGTGCGGCTAGGATCTTTTACACATTTGGATGAAGCAAGGAATTCGTCCAGACCATCGGTAGAGTTTGTAAGACCGCGACTGATCCTGAAAGGGAATGAATGGAAAAAATAGCATGTCGTATCAATCAATAGAGAATTCTGAGAATATTGCATTCTTACCGGATCGGTACAAAGGCTTATTTTAAAGTCTTGGAACGGAACAAAATGAATTCGAAGTTGGGTCAAGTCAATAAATGGATAGAGCCCCATGGCTCCAATTATAGGGAAATAAAAAGCAACGGGCTTCTGTTCTTAATTTGAATGATTACCCGATCTAATTAGACGTTAAAAATATATTATTGCCTAATGCGGGAAAGGCTTCTCCTATGAGTGGATTATTCATTTTTTTTTTAATGAATCCTAACTATTAGCTATTCTCCATTAAGGATTGGAGATAAATGTGTAGAAGAAGCGGTATATTGATAAAGATAATTTTTTTTCCAAAATCAAAAGAGCGATTGGATTGCAAAAAAAAAAAATAAAAAATTTCTAACCATCTTGTTATCCTATAACGAACATAAACCTATTAGATGAAAAAAGAGAGGATAGAGAGTCCATTGATGAGCTCACCTGTCTCCGAGGTATCTATTCTTTACTATACTATCTTATATAATATCTTGTTTTGACCGTATCGCACTATGTCTCATTTGATAATCCAAGAAATCACCTATCTTTGGTTCAAATCTAATTTCAAATGGAGGAATATCAAGGATATTTAGAACTCAATAAATTTAGTCAAAATGACTTCCTATATCCACTTATCTTTCAGGAGTATATTTATGCACTTGCTCATGATCATATTTTAAATAGATGCATTTTGTCGGATAATTTTAGTTATGACAATAAATCCAGCTCACTAATTGTGAAACGCTTAATTACTCGAATGTCTCAACCGAATCATTTAATTATTTCTGATAATGATTCCAACCAAAATCCATTTTTGGGGCCTAACAAGAATTTATATTATCAAAATCAAATGATATCAGAGGGATTTGCAGTCGTTGTGGAAATTCAATTTTCCCTACGATTAGTATTTTCCTTAGAAAGGAAAGAAATAGTAAAATCTCATAATTTACGATCAATTCATTCAATATTTCCTTTTTTAGAAGACAATTTTTTACATTTAAATTATGTGTCGGATATACTAATACCCCACCCCATCCATCTGGAAATCTTGGTTCAAACTCTTCGTTACTGGGTGAAAGATGCCTCTTCTTTGCATTTATTACGATTCTTTCTCTATGAGTATCAGAATAGGAATAGTCTTATTACTCCAACTCCAAAAAAATCAATTTCCATTGTTTCAAAAAGGAATCAAAGATTATTCTTGTTTCTATATAATTCTTATGTATGTGAATACGAATCTATCTTCATTTTTATTTGTAACCAATCTTTTCATTTACGATCAATATCTTCTGGAACTTTTTTTGAGCGAATATATTTCTATGGAAAAATAAAACATCTTGTAGAAGTCTTTTCTACTGATTTTCCTACCGTCCTATGGTTGTTCAAAGACCCGTTTATGCATTATGTTAGGTATCAAGGAAAATCAATTCTGGCATCAAAAGGTGCACCTCTTCTGCTGAATAAATGGAAATATTACCTTGTAAATTTTTGGCAATGTCATTTTTACCTATGGTCTCAACCAGGAAGGATCCATATAATCCAATTATCCAAAAATTCCCTCGACTTTCTGGGCTATCTTTCGAGTGTGCGACTAAATCCTTCAGCGGTACGGAGTCAAATGCTCGAAAATTCATTT